GTTAATGTAGCTTAACTATAAAGCAAGGCACTGAAAATGCCTAGATGAGTATACACTACTCCATAAACACAAAGGTTTGGTCCTAGCCCTTCTATTAGCCATCAGTAGGATTACACATGCAAGTATCAGCACCCCGGTGAAAACGCCCTTTCAATCATCAGTGATAAAAAGGAGCGGGTATCAAGCACACTGTACAAGTAGCTAAAGACACCTCGCCTAGCCACACCCCCACGGGATACAGCAGTGACAAAAATTAAGCCATGAACGAAAGTTTGACTAAGCCATACTGACCCATAGGGTTGGTAAATTTCGTGCCAGCCACCGCGGTCATACGATTAACCCAAGTTAATAGATAAACGGCGTAAAACGTGTTAAGGAAATCATCCACCCAATAAAGTTAAATCTTAGACTATGCTGTAGAAAGCTTTAGCCCAGATAAAAATAAACCACGAAGGTGACTTTAAACAATCCGATCACACGATAGCTAAGACACAAACTGGGATTAGATACCCCACTATGCTTGGCCCTAAACCTAAGTAGCCGAAACAACGATGCTACTCGCCAGAGTACTACTAGCAACAGCTTAAAACTCAAAGGACTTGGCGGTGCTTTACATCCCTCTAGAGGAGCCTGTTCTGTAATCGATAAACCCCGATAAACCTCACCAACTCTTGCTAATACAGCCTATATACCGCCATCTTCAGCAAACCCTAAAAAGGAAGCAAAGTAAGCAAAACCATAAAACATAAAAACGTTAGGTCAAGGTGTAGCCTATGAGTTGGAAAGAAATGGGCTACATTTTCTAGCATAGAATACCAACGAAAATTTTCGTGAAACCGAAAATAGAAGGAGGATTTAGTAGTAAATTAAGAATAGAGAGCTTAATTGAATAAGGCCATGAAGCACGCACACACCGCCCGTCACCCTCCTCAAGTATAAAGATACAAATACTCAACCCTATTAATAAATGTACACGCATATGAGAGGAGATAAGTCGTAACAAGGTAAGCGTACTGGAAAGTGCGCTTGGATAAATCAAAGTGTAGCTTATACAAAGCACCTGGCCTACACCCAGAAGATTCCATACAACAATGGCCACTTTGAACAAATGCTAGCCCATACAAATATAAACTCAACTAACAATACAAAATAAAACAAAACATTTACCCTAACTAAAGTATAGGAGATAGAAATTTTAATCTGGCGCTATAGAGAAAGTACCGCAAGGGAATGGTGAAAGACAAATTAAAAGTAAAAAACAGCAAAGCTTACCCCTTGTACCTTTTGCATAATGATTTAACTAGAGCAGCTCGACGAAGAGAACTAAAGCCGAATAACCCGAAACCAGACGAGCTACCTAAGAGCAGCAAAAGAGCCAACTCGTCTATGTAGCAAAATAGTGAGAAGACTTTTAGGTAGTGGTGAAAAGCCTACCGAGCCTGGTGATAGCTGGTTGTCCAGAATAGAATTTTAGTTCGACTTTAAGTCATGCCTAAAAAAATCACAGTTCAAATGCAGACTTAAAATGTAATCTAAGAGGGTACAGCCTCTTAGAAACAGGATACAACCTTGACTAGAGAGTAAGCACCACAAAAATTCATAGTTGGCCTAAAAGCAGCCACCAATTGAGAAAGCGTTCAAGCTCAACAACTAACCCAAGTTCTAATCCAAAAAATTATACGCGAACCCCTAGCCCGACCACTGGACCACTCTATCATAAAATAGAGGAAATACTGTTAATATGAGTAACAAGAACTAGTTTCTCCCTGCACAAGCTTATATCAGAACGGATGACCCACTGATAATTAACAACAAAACAAATCCAACACCACAAGTAAAAGATTTATTGAACCAACTGTTAACCCAACACAGGAGTGCACTTAAGGGAAAGATTAAAAGAAGTAAAAGGAACTCGGCAAACACAAACCCCGCCTGTTTACCAAAAACATCACCTCTAGCATAGCAACTATTAGAGGCACTGCCTGCCCAGTGACATCTGTTAAACGGCCGCGGTATCCTGACCGTGCAAAGGTAGCATAATCATTTGTTCTCTAAATAAGGACTTGTATGAATGGCCACACGAGGGTTTTACTGTCTCTTACTTCCAATCAGTGAAATTGACCCTCCCGTGAAGAGGCGGGAATATACAAATAAGACGAGAAGACCCTATGGAGCTTTAATTAATTAGTCCAATAAATAAACAACTTACACTTCTAAGGAAAACAAGAGACCTTTTAATGGGCTAACAATTTAGGTTGGGGCGACCTCGGAATACAAAATAACTTCCGAGAGACAAAACCTTAGACCAACAAGTCAACGGATTCAGTCATTTATTGATCCAAAAAATTGATCAACGGAACAAGTTACCCTAGGGATAACAGCGCAATCCTATTTGAGAGTCCATATCGATAATAGGGTTTACGACCTCGATGTTGGATCAGGACATCCCAATGGTGCAGCCGCTATTAATGGTTCGTTTGTTCAACGATTAAAGTCCTACGTGATCTGAGTTCAGACCGGAGCAATCCAGGTCGGTTTCTATCTATTTTGTGCTTCTCCCAGTACGAAAGGACAAGAGAAACAGGGCCTACTTAACACAAGCGCCCTCAAAGCCAACAGATGACACAATCTCAATCTGATAGCAACAGCACAACTCAACCCGAAAACAGGGTTAAACGTTAGGATGGCAGAGCCCGGCAATTGCATAAAACTTAAGCTTTTATAATCAGAGGTTCAACTCCTCTTCCTAACAATATGTTCATAGTCAACCTTTTAACAATAATTGTTCCCATCCTCCTGGCCGTAGCCTTTCTAACCCTTATTGAACGAAAAGTATTAGGGTACATACAACTCCGCAAAGGACCTAACGTAGTAGGCCCTTATGGTCTACTACAACCCATAGCCGACGCCCTAAAACTATTTATTAAAGAACCATTACGTCCCCTCACATCCTCCCCATCCATATTCATCATCGCACCAATCTTAGCCCTTACTCTAGCCCTAACAATATGAATCCCACTGCCAATACCTCACCCACTAATCAACATAAACCTAGCCGTACTATTTATGCTAGCCATATCCAGCCTAGCCGTATATTCTATCCTATGATCTGGCTGAGCCTCAAACTCGAAGTACGCACTAATCGGAGCAATACGAGCGGTAGCACAGACAATTTCCTATGAAGTTACACTGGCTATCATTCTTCTATCCGTGCTACTTCTAAGCGGGTCATTCTCACTATCAACACTGATTATTACCCAAGAACACACATGACTCATATTATCCTCATGACCACTAGCCATAATATGATTTATCTCCACGTTGGCCGAAACAAATCGAGCCCCATTTGACTTGACCGAAGGAGAGTCAGAGCTAGTCTCCGGATTCAACGTAGAATATGCAGGAGGACCATTCGCCCTCTTCTTCATAGCGGAGTATGCCAATATCATCATAATAAACACCCTAACGGCCATCCTATTTATGGGAGCATTCCACGACCCCACAATACCTGAACTATATACCCTCAACCTAATTATTAAAACCCTGCTACTAACAGTGTTTTTCCTATGAATCCGAGCATCCTACCCACGATTCCGATATGACCAACTAATACACTTACTATGAAAAAATTTTCTACCCCTCACACTGGCTCTGTGCATATGACACGTGGCCATACCAATTACCATAGCAGGAATTCCACCACAAACATAAGAAATATGTCTGACAAAAGAGTTACTTTGATAGAGTAAATAATAGAGGTGAAAGCCCTCTTATTTCTAGGATAATAGGACTCGAACCTACTCCGAAGAATTCAAAAATCTTAGTGCTACCATATTACACCATATCCTAAGTAAGGTCAGCTAAATAAGCTATCGGGCCCATACCCCGAAAATGTTGGTTCATATCCTTCCCGTACTAATAAACCCCCTGATCTTTACCATAATTATATCAACCGTTATACTAGGAACAGCTATTGTAGCAACAAGCTCTCACTGACTCATAGCATGAATCGGATTTGAAATAAACATACTAACCATTATCCCAATCCTAATGAAAAAATACAACCCCCGATCCATAGAAGCATCAACCAAATATTTCCTAACACAAGCAACCGCATCAATGCTACTAATATTAGCTGTAACCATAAACCTAGTATATTCAGGCCAATGATCCATCACAAAACCACTCAACCCAATAGCGTCAACCATTATAACACTGGCAATAGCTATAAAACTTGGGCTATCTCCCTTCCACTTCTGAGTGCCAGAGGTCACACAAGGCATCTCCCTGCCATCAGGCCTAATCCTCCTGACCTGACAAAAACTAGCCCCAATATCCATCCTCTACCAAATTTCATCAACAATCAACCTGGACCTACTCATAATACTATCAATTCTGTCCATTGCCATCGGAGGCTGAGGAGGCCTCAACCAGACCCAACTACGAAAAATTATAGCCTACTCATCCATCGCCCACATAGGGTGAATAACAGCCATCTTAACATACAACCCAACAATAACCTTACTAAACCTGGTAATCTATATCCTACTAACAACCACAACATTCATAATGTTCATGTTAAACTCCACAACAACAACACTATCCTTATCTCACACATGAAACAAAACACCCCTACTCACCACAGCCATCCTACTCACCATGCTATCACTGGGAGGTCTACCCCCACTGTCTGGGTTTATACCAAAATGAATGATTATTCAAGAGCTGACAAAAAACGACAGCGTAATTATACCAACCGCAATAGCCGTCATAGCACTACTAAACCTATATTTCTACATACGCCTCACATATTCCACATCACTGACAATGTTCCCTTCAACAAACAGTATAAAAATAAAATGACAGTTCAACTACACCAAACCAACAACCTACCTATCACCCCTAATCATCCTATCTACCCTGATCCTACCGCTATCTCCAATACTGGCATTACTGGAATAGGAATTTAGGTTAAACATAGACCAAGGGCCTTCAAAGCCCTAAGTAAATGCAATACATTTAATTCCTGACTGTAAGGACTGCAAGACTATATCTTACATCAATTGAATGCAAATCAACCACTTTAATTAAGCTAAGCCCTTACTAGATTGGTGGGCTCCAACCCCACGAAAATTTAGTTAACAGCTAAATACCCTAATCAACTGGCTTCAATCTAACTTCTCCCGCCTTAAAAGAAAAAAAAAGGCGGGAGAAGCCCCGGCAGGGTTAGAGCTGCTTCTCCGAATTTGCAATTCGACATGTTACATACACTACGAGGCTTGGTAAAAAGAGGACTTACACCTCTGTCTTTAGATTTACAGTCTAATGCCTACTCAGCCATTTTACCTATGTTCATAAATCGTTGACTCTTTTCAACCAACCACAAAGATATTGGCACTCTATACCTACTATTTGGCGCCTGAGCTGGCATAGTTGGAACAGCCCTCAGCCTGCTAATCCGGGCAGAACTGGGCCAGCCAGGAACTCTATTGGGCGACGATCAAATCTATAACGTAATCGTGACAGCCCATGCATTTGTAATAATCTTCTTTATGGTTATACCAATCATAATTGGAGGCTTCGGAAACTGGCTCGTACCACTAATGATTGGAGCCCCGGATATGGCATTTCCCCGAATAAACAACATGAGCTTCTGACTTCTACCTCCATCGTTCCTACTTTTACTAGCCTCATCAACGGTAGAGGCCGGTGCTGGAACTGGATGAACAGTGTACCCACCTCTAGCCGGTAATCTAGCACACGCCGGAGCCTCAGTAGACCTAGCAATCTTCTCGCTTCACTTAGCTGGTATTTCGTCAATCCTAGGCGCTATTAATTTCATTACCACTATTATCAATATAAAACCTCCGGCCCTATCCCAGTATCAAACTCCCCTATTCGTTTGATCCGTCCTAATCACGGCTGTCTTACTCCTTCTGTCTCTGCCAGTACTAGCCGCCGGAATCACAATACTACTAACAGACCGTAACCTAAATACAACCTTTTTCGACCCTGCAGGAGGGGGAGACCCAATCCTGTACCAGCATCTGTTTTGATTCTTCGGCCACCCGGAAGTCTATATTCTTATTCTACCAGGTTTCGGAATAATTTCACATATTGTTACCTATTACTCTGGCAAAAAAGAGCCATTCGGATATATAGGCATAGTATGGGCCATAATATCAATTGGATTCCTCGGCTTTATCGTATGAGCCCACCACATGTTCACAGTAGGTATAGACGTTGACACACGGGCGTACTTCACTTCCGCAACCATAATCATCGCTATTCCAACAGGAGTAAAAGTATTTAGCTGACTAGCCACCCTGCACGGAGGCAATATCAAATGATCTCCAGCAATATTATGAGCACTAGGCTTCATTTTTCTATTTACAGTTGGAGGCTTGACTGGTATTGTCCTAGCCAACTCCTCACTTGACATTGTACTTCACGACACATATTATGTAGTAGCACATTTCCACTATGTCCTATCCATAGGAGCTGTATTCGCTATCATGGGAGGATTCGTCCACTGATTCCCACTATTTTCAGGATATACTCTAAATCAAACCTGAGCAAAAATCCATTTCCTTATTATATTTGTAGGTGTAAATATAACCTTCTTCCCTCAGCACTTCCTAGGTCTGTCAGGCATACCACGACGCTACTCAGACTACCCAGACGCGTACACAACTTGAAATACAGTATCCTCCATAGGATCATTTATCTCACTAACCGCAGTAATCCTCATAGTATTTATAATCTGAGAGGCCTTCGCCTCAAAACGAGAGGTGTCGACCGTAGAGCTAACTACTACAAACCTAGAGTGACTACACGGGTGTCCCCCACCATACCACACGTTTGAAGAACCTACATACGTTAACCCAAAATAAGAAAGGAAGGATTCGAACCCCCAAAAATTGGTTTCAAGCCAACATCATAACCACTATGTCTTTCTCCACTAGAGAGGTATTAGTAAAATTTACATAACTTTGTCAAAGTTAAATTATAGGTGGAACCCCTATATACCTCTATGGCATACCCTTTCCAACTAGGTTTCCAAGACGCAACATCCCCTATTATAGAAGAACTTCTGCACTTCCACGACCACGCACTAATAATCGTCTTCCTAATCAGCTCTCTCGTACTATATCTAATTTCAGTAATGTTAACAACTAGCCTAACCCACACTAGCACCATGGACGCACAGGAGGTAGAAACCATCTGAACTATTCTGCCAGCTATCATCCTAATTATAATTGCACTCCCCTCCCTTCGAATCCTATATATAATGGACGAAATTAATAATCCCTATTTAACTGTAAAAACCATAGGTCACCAATGATATTGAAGTTATGAGTACACAGATTACGAAGACTTAACCTTCGACTCCTATATGGTCCCAACACAAGACTTAAAACCTGGAGAGCTGCGACTTCTAGAAGTTGACAACCGAGTAGTACTACCCATGGAACTGACCATTCGAATGCTAATTTCATCTGAAGACGTATTACACTCATGAGCCGTCCCATCCCTGGGCCTAAAAACAGATGCAATCCCAGGACGCCTAAATCAGACAACGCTACTATCTACACGGCCAGGCCTATATTACGGCCAATGCTCCGAAATTTGCGGATCAAATCACAGCTTCATACCAATTGTCCTTGAACTAGTCCCCCTAAAGTATTTCGAAAAATGATCCTCGTCCATACTGTAAAATCATTAAGAAGCTTATTCTAAAGCGTTAACCTTTTAAGTTAAAGATTGGAAGTACCAACCTCCCCTTAATGAAATGCCACAGCTCGACACATCCACATGATTCATCACTATCCTATCCATAATCCTCACATTATATATTATTATACAATTAAAAATCTCAAAACATTTATACTACCAAAACCCAGAACCGACCGTCACAAAGTCAACAAAACATTCAACCCCATGAGAAGACAAATGAACGAAAATCTATTCTCCTCTTTCATTACCCCTACAATAATGGGCCTTCCCATTGTTACACTAATCATTATGTTCCCAACCATGTTATTTCCATCAACTAACCGACTAGTAAACAACCGCCTAGTCGCGATTCAACAATGAGTTATCCACTTGACATCAAAGCAAATAATAGCAATCCATAACCAAACAGGACAAAAATGATCCCTGATACTTATATCACTCATCCTATTTATTGGATCAACAAACCTACTAGGCTTATTACCACATTCCTTCACACCAACAACTCAGCTGTCAATGAATCTAGGGATGGCCATTCCCCTGTGAGCAGGGACAGTAGCTTTAGGGTTTCGCCATAAAACCAAAGCATCCCTAGCCCACTTCCTCCCCCAAGGAACCCCAATCCCCCTGATCCCCATACTTATTGTCATCGAGACAATCAGCTTGTTTATTCAACCAATAGCCCTAGCAGTACGATTAACTGCAAATATTACGGCCGGGCACCTACTAATTCACCTCATCGGAGGAGCTACCCTAGCCCTAATAAACATCAGCACAATAACGGCTCTTATCACATTCATTATCCTAATCCTGTTAACAATCCTTGAATTCGCAGTAGCCCTAATTCAAGCTTACGTATTCACGCTACTAGTAAGTCTATATTTACATGATAACACCTAATGACCCACCAGACACATGCATATCACATAGTAAACCCAAGCCCATGACCCCTGACAGGAGCCTTATCAGCTCTACTACTAACATCCGGATTAGCAATATGATTCCACTTCAACACGCCCTCTATCCTTTTACTAGGCCTACTAACTAATATATTAACCATGTATCAATGGTGACGAGACATCGTACGAGAAAGTACTTTCCAAGGACATCACACACCTATCGTCCAAAAAGGCCTACGCTACGGAATAATCTTATTCATCGTCTCTGAAGTATTCTTCTTTATCGGATTTTTCTGAGCCTTCTACCACTCCAGCCTCGCCCCAACCCCAGAACTAGGAGGATGTTGACCACCTACAGGCATTCACCCCCTAAATCCCCTAGAAGTCCCACTCCTAAATACATCAGTCCTTCTAGCCTCAGGAGTATCAATTACCTGGGCACACCATAGCCTGATAGAAGGTGACCGCAAACCCATACTACATGCTTTACTCACCACAATCCTTCTAGGCGGCTATTTCACCCTGCTTCAAGCCTCAGAGTATTACGAAGCCCCATTCACAATCGCAGATGGGGTATATGGGTCAACATTTTTCGTAGCTACCGGATTTCACGGCCTTCATGTAATTATTGGATCGACATTCCTATTCGTCTGCTTCGTACGACAACTAAAATTCCACTTTACCTCAAAACACCATTTCGGATTCGAAGCCGCTGCCTGATACTGACATTTTGTAGACGTTGTATGACTATTCCTATACGTCTCCATCTATTGATGAGGTTCCTACCCTTTTAGTATAAACAGTACAATTGACTTCCAATCAATTAGCTTCGGTCTAACCCGAAAAAGAGTAATTAACCTAATAATTACACTCCTCACCAATACACTACTGGCATCACTACTAGTGCTAATCGCGTTCTGAATGCCACAAATAAATTCATACGCCGAAAAATCAAGCCCATACGAATGCGGCTTCGACCCAATAGGATCCGCCCGTCTTCCCTTCTCAATAAAGTTCTTCCTAGTAGCAATCACATTCCTCCTCTTTGACCTAGAAATCGCCCTACTCCTACCACTACCATGAGCCGTCCAAACAAGCAACCTAACAATTATACTTACTATATCACTCACTCTAATCTCCTTATTAGCCGTAAGTCTTGCCTACGAGTGGTTCAATAAAGGACTAGAATGAGCTGAATAATTGATAATTAGTTTAATAAAAACAAATGATTTCGACTCATTAGATTATGACCATAACCATAATTATCAAATGGCTTTAACATATATAAATATAGCACTGGCATTCACAGTATCATTACTAGGCCTACTAATATACCGATCCCACCTAATATCTTCACTTCTATGCCTAGAAGGCATGATGTTATCCCTATTCGTAACCATGGCATTAACAATTCTTAACTCTAACTTAGTATTAGCCAGCATAATTCCTATTATCCTACTAGTCTTCGCGGCCTGCGAAGCGGCCCTAGGGCTATCCCTACTAGTAATAGTCTCTAACACATACGGTGTAGACTATGTACAAAACCTAAACCTACTACAATGCTAAAAATTATTATACCAACAATTATACTAATTCCCCTAACCTGATTATCAAAAAACAACATAATCTGAATTAATACTACAGCTCACAGTCTAATCATTACCCTTCTTAGTCTGCCATTACTAAACCAATTCAACGATAACAGCCTAAACCTATCCCTCATATATTTCTCCGACTCACTATCGACCCCGTTACTAATACTGACCATATGACTACTTCCACTAATAATCATCGCAAGCCAATTCCACCTGACCAAAGAAACATATACACGGAAAAAACTTTACATTACAATACTAATCTCACTACAAATTTTTCTCATTATAACATTCACAGCCACGGAACTAATCTTCTTCTACATTCTATTCGAAGCAACCCTAGTACCAACACTAATCATTATCACACGATGAGGCGCCCAAACAGAACGACTAAACGCAGGACTGTACTTCCTGTTCTATACATTAGTAGGATCACTCCCCCTACTAGTTGCATTAATTTACATGCAAAACATTACAGGGTCACTGAACATCCTACTCACCCAATACTGGTCAGAACCACTAGCAAATTCCTGAGGTAACTCCTTTCTATGGCTAGCATGCATAATGGCTTTTATAGTAAAAATACCACTGTACGGCCTACACCTGTGATTACCAAAAGCGCACGTAGAAGCTCCAATCGCCGGCTCCATGGTTCTTGCAGCCGTACTACTAAAACTAGGGGGCTACGGCATGCTACGAATTACTACCGTACTGAATCCAACAACAAACTTCATAGCCTACCCATTCCTAATATTATCCCTCTGAGGGATAATTATAACAAGTTCAATCTGCTTACGCCAAACAGACCTGAAATCGCTAATCGCGTATTCATCTGTTAGTCACATAGCACTAGTAATTGTGGCTGTCCTAATCCAAACCCCCTGAAGTTATATAGGAGCAACAGCTCTTATAGTCGCACACGGACTAACCTCCTCCATACTATTCTGTCTAGCCAACTCAAACTACGAGCGAACCCACAGCCGAACAATAATCCTGGCTCGCGGACTCCAAACTGTACTCCCACTCATGGCCGCCTGATGACTACTAGCCAGCCTAACAAATCTAGCTCTACCACCCTCAATTAACCTAATCGGAGAATTATTTGTAGTCATATCGACATTCTCATGATCCTCAATCTCCATTATTCTAATAGGAATTAACATTGTGATCACTGCTCTCTACTCGCTATATATACTAATCATAACGCAACGAGGCAAACAGACATACCATGTCAATAACATCCCACCATCCTACACCCGGGAAAACACTCTCATGGCCATGCACCTCCTACCCCTACTTCTTCTATCAATTAACCCAAAAATCATTTTGGGTACCCTTTACTGTAAATATAGTTTAAACAAAACGCTAGATTGTGAATCTAGACATAGAGACTAACAACTCTTATTTACCGAAAAAGTATGCAAGAACTGCTAACTCATGCTACCATGTATAAAAACATGGCTTTTTCTACTTACTTTTAAAGGATAGTAGTTATCCGTTGGTCTTAGGAACCAAAAAATTGGTGCAACTCCAAATAAAAGTAATAAACCTATTTACTTCCTCTATATTACTGTCCGTACTGATCCTAATGGCACCAATCGTATCATCGAACTCCAACTTCTACTCCAACAAGCTATACCCAAACTACGTGAAAACTATAGTCTCATACTCATTCCTAGTAAGCCTAATCCCAATAATAATCTTCATCCAATCAGGCCAAGAAACAATACTATCAAACTGACATTGAATATCTATCCAAACTATAAAACTAAGCCTTAGCTTCAAACTAGACTATTTCTCAATGATTTTCATGCCCGTAGCACTATTCGTCACGTGATCCATCATGGAGTTCTCAATATGATATATACACTCAGACCCCTACATCAACCGATTCTTTAAATATCTACTAATATTCCTAGTTACAATAGTAATTCTAGTGACCGCCAACAATCTGTTCCAACTCTTTATCGGCTGAGAGGGAGTTGGAATTATATCATTTCTACTTATCGGCTGATGATATGGACGAACCGATGCCAACACAGCAGCACTACAAGCAATTCTATATAACCGAATTGGAGACATCGGTTTTCTCGTAGCAATAGCATGATTCTTGTCAAACCTCAACACCTGAGAACTTCAACAGATCTTTGCCCTAAACCCCACCAACACCAACCTACCACTCGCCGGACTATTATTAGCAGCAACAGGCAAATCAGCCCAATTTGGACTTCACCCGTGACTCCCATCCGCCATAGAAGGACCAACACCTGTATCAGCCCTATTACACTCCAGCACCATAGTAGTAGCGGGTATTTTCCTATTAATCCGCTTCTACCCACTAACAGAAAACAATAAGACTATTCAAACCGCAATACTATGTCTAGGAGCAATCACCACACTATTTACAGCAATCTGTGCCCTGACCCAAAATGATATCAAAAAGATCGTAGCCTTCTCCACCTCTAGCCAACTAGGCCTCATAATAGTAACAGTCGGTATTAACCAGCCCCACCTAGCATTCCTCCACATCTGCACCCACGCATTTTTCAAAGCGATACTATTTCTATGCTCAGGCTCTATCATCCACAGTCTCAACGACGAGCAAGATATTCGAAAAATAGGAGGCCTATACAAAACCATGCCATTTACTACGACAGCACTAATCACCGGAAGCTTAGCCCTCACAGGAATGCCATTCCTCACAGGATTCTATTCAAAAGACCTAATCATTGAGGCCGCCAACACATCGTACACCAACGCCTGAGCCTTAACACTTACCCTCATCGCAACCTCCCTCACAGCCGTATACAGCACCCGAATTATTTATTTCGCCCTACTAGGACAACCACGATTCCCAACACTTATTCTAATTAATGAAAACAACCCACTGCTAATTAACCCAATCAAACGCCTACTAATAGGAAGCATCTTCGCCGGTTTCATTATCTCCAACAACATCACCCCAACCACCATTCCTCAAATAACAATACCAACGTATCTCAAAATAACAGCCCTATTTGTAACTCTACTAGGCTTTACAGTAGCCCTAGAACTAAATATGGCTACACAAAATCTGAAACTAAACTCCCTCAAATTCTCCAACCTCTTAGGCTACTTCCCAACTATCATACACTTCAAGCCATTCATAAACCTATTTATAAGCCAAAAAGTAGCCTCAATACTCCTAGACATAATCTGACTAGAAAATGTATTACCAAAATCTATTTCCTTATTCCAAGCAAAAACCTCAACATTAATTTCAAGCCAAAAGGGCCAAATCAAACTATATTTCCTATCTTTTCTGATTACACTCGCCCTGAGCCTAATCGTGACAAACTACATCTAACCACCACGAGTAACCTCCATAATAACAACAACCGCAATAAGCAAAGATCACCCAGTAACAATCACCAATCACGTCCCATAACTGTATAAAGAAGAAATTCCAACAGCCTCCTTACTAAAAAACCCGGAATCCTCAACATCATAAATAACCCAGTCCCCCAAGCTACTGAACTCAAATATAAACCCAACACTCCCCTCTTTCAATACGTACAAAACTAACAGCACCTCCATTAGCAACCCAGACACAAACGCCCCAAGAACAACCTTATTTGAAATCCACACCTCCGGATACAATTCCGTAGCCATAGCCGCTGTATAACCAAAAACCACCATTATTCCCCCCAAGTAAATTAAAAACACTATCAAACCAAGAAACGAGCCACTGAAATTTATAACAATACCACACCCGACCCCACCACTAATAATCAACCCAACCCCTCCATAAACGGGAGAGGGCTTAGAAGAAAACCCCACAAACCCAACTACAAACACAGTACTTAAAATAAACACAATATATGTCATCATTATTCCCACATGGACTCTAACCATGACCAATGGCATGAAAAACCACCGTTGTACTTCAACTACAAGAACCACAATGACAAACATCCGCAAATCACACCCACTATTCAAAATTATCAACGACTCACTGATCGACCTACCCGCCCCATCAAGTATTTCCTCATGATGAAACTTCGGCTCACTACTAGGCATCTGCTTAGCCATCCAAATCCTAACAGGATTATTCCTAGCTATACACTACACTTCAGACACAACAACCGCTTTCCAATCCGTGACCCATATCTGCCGAGACGTAAATTACGGATGAATTCTGCGTTATTTACATGCTAACGGAGCATCCATATTCTTCATCTGCCTATTCTTACATGTAGGCCGAGGCCTCTACTACGGATCTTATATCTACAAAGAAACCTGAAACGTAGGTGTTATTCTCCTATTTGCCGTAATAGCAACAGCCTTCATGGGATACGTACTCCCATGAGGCCAAATATCATTCTGAGGGGCAACAGTCATTACCAATCTACTCTCAGCAATCCCCTATATCGGGACGAACCTAGTAGAATGAATCTGAGGAGGATTCTCAGTAGACAAAGCCACCCTAACACGATTCTTCGCTTTCCACTTCCTCCTCCCATTTATCATCTCAGCCCTAGTTTTAGTCCACCTTCTCTTCCTTCATGAAACCGGCTCGAACAACCCAACAGGAATCCCATCAGACTCAGACATAATTCCATTTCACCCATATTACACAATCAAAGACATACTAGGCGCATTAGCCATAGTCCTAGCACTCTTAATATTAGTCCTGTTTTCTCCCGATCTCCTGGGGGACCCAGACAACTATATCCCGGCCAACCCATTAAACACCCCTCCACACATTAAGCCAGAATGATACTTCCTGTTCGCGTACGCCATTTTACGATCTATCCCCAACAAACTTGGAGGAGTCCTAGCTCTAGTCCTATCAATCCTAATCCTAATTCTAATGCCACTCCTACACACATCAAAACAACGAAGCATAATATTCCGACCACTCAGCCAATGCATATTCTGACTCTTAGTGGCCGATCTACTAACACTAACCTGAATCGGCGGACAACCCGTCGAACACCCATTTATCATTATCGGCCAACTAGCATCCATCCTATATTTCCTTCTTATCCTAGTCCTGATACCTATTACAAGCATCGTAGAAAACCATCTCCTAAAATGAAGGTCTATGTAGTATATAAATTACACTGGTCTTGTAAACCAGAAAAGGGGAGCAACCATCCCCCAAAGACTCAAGGAAGAAACCCAAGTTCCACCATCAACACCCAAAGCTGATATTCTACTTAAACTATTCCTTGAAACCCTATGTAATTCGTGCATAATATTATCTACCCCATAACTGTACAGTACATACATGTATAATAGTACATAACTGTCCCACCACATGAATATCCACCGACACATGAACTCAATGTAATCCAACACTCAATTATAACACCAACAGCAACGCTCAGAACAACACGCATATCCCAATCCAATGTGAATGCCTGACCTGACATAGTACATCCAATTCTTTACCGTACATACCCCATTAAACTTATCAAACTTGCACGAACTACACGCATATCACCTCCAAATGGTTATTTCACGACTCCCCAACTCACGTGAAACCAACAACCCTTGTGAAAAGTATCCCTCTTCTTGCCACGGGCCCATAAACCGTGGGGGTTCCTACAGGTGGGGCGTAAACGGCATCTGGTTCTTTCTTCAGGACCATCTCATCTAAAACCGCCCATTCTTTCCCCTTAAATAAGACATCTCGATGGATTAATTACTAATCAGCCCATGCCGACACATAACTGTGGTGTCATGCCTCTGGTATTTTTTAATTTTGGGGGGATGCTTGGACTCAGCTATGGCCGTCAAAGGCCTTAACACAGTCAAATAAATTGTAGCTGGACTTTAAGTCAACGATCAAGACTAGCCCTAGATTGACCCGGACATGAAGTCAATTGTCACAGGACATAGAGTTGCAATACGGACGGGAAATTAGATCAAGGACATATAGTTAATAATGCTCGCTTTGACATGCAGGTTAGCTCAGGTGATGTTAATTTAATGGTAACAGGACATACGCATACGCATACGCATACGCATACGCATACGCATACGCATACGCATACGCATACGCATACGCATACGCATACGCATACGCATACGCATACGCATACGCATACGCATACGCATACGCATACGCATACGCATACGCATACGCATACGCATACGCATACGCATACGCATACGCATACGCATACGCATACGCATACGCATACGCATACGCATACGCATACGCATACGCATACGCATACGCATACGCATACGCACCACAATCCCACGCAATGTTTTCACAAACCCCCCCCTACCCCCCCGCTAAAATGCCACACAACACATAACTTAAACGTCCTGCCAAACCCCAAAAACAAGACTGCTACGCGAAGCATCTTAGACCTGCAAACTACCAAACTGAGCTTAGTACATCACCGATCTAAACAACACTCTAACGGACCACCCACCCAATACAAGCATGCTACTTTAATGAATTAATTTTCCTTAGACAGCTACCCCTCTAGATCTGCACGCAAACCTACCACCA